GAAGAAAAAATTCCCCTATCATTCGATTTTCTGAAAGGTAACTATCTTGGTTTCGTATATAAATTTATATAGAATCTTTGAAAAAGACTTTCTTTCCTAAGAAAGAAAAACTTACTATCTTTGGGATCTGATCCTACACCGCTGCTCAAGACTTTAGTGGATCAACTCTATTACATAAGTGGATTCCTATTTTATCTCACATCACGAGATAAGTATATCTACCATCATGACATAAGTACGCAGTTATTATTGTATTGGCCCCAAATTTCGCCAATTGATCTTTACGGTGCTTCCCTTACCAATTAGATTCTTTTTTTATCCATAGAAAAAGTAGCTAGGTATATCTATTTATTTTCTTCATATTTCAACTTTTATGAATATAAAGTTTTTTTCTTTGCTACAGCTGATAAAAATCGTTGTTTTAGACGATGTATATGTAGAAAGCCTTTTTTTGTTTTTCTTTTTTTACTTCTATAGTGAAGATAGTCGCACGTAATGACAGATCACGGCCATATTATTAAAAGCTTGTGGTAAGAATGGATTTCGTTCTAGTGCTCGAAAATAATATTCCAAAGCTTTCGTATGTTCTCCATTACTTGTATGGATAAGACCTATATTATAGAGTATATAACTTCGATCATAAGGATCAATTTCTAGTCGCATAGCTTCATAATAATTCTGTAAAGCTTCTGCATAATTTCCTTCGGATTGAGCTGACATCCGTTACGGTCGCCATTCAATTAAAAGAATCTCCGTTCCAAAACCGTACGTGAGATTTTCACCTCATACGGCTCCTCCCTTATGTGCATAAGGAGAATATACATGAAATCAAAAAGATGAAAATATTCTCATTATGGACTGAGCAGGGCTAGTGTTTTTACAAGAAATCTCTAGCCAACCTTCCTGCAAGAGATCTTTTCTTAATATCAAGGGTGTTGAGACTAGATAGAAATGAGAACTCGAGCAATTTCTTTGTTTTCAACGCCTCCTAATTTCCAGGAATTAGTCACTTCAAACAACCTTCGATGGTTATATTGGTATCCAAAGTACGAACGAGATGGATGTTTGTTGTCCCAACCATTCTTTTAGTCCCGAGCCCAATAAGGAAAGGGGTCATTTCTAACAAGGTTTTCGTGTTGTTGATTCCTAGGTGTAGTGCTTCTTCCCTTATGCTGTCCGTTGGTACTAGTGTAGTGGAGTAGGATTGCCCCATAATACAGAACCTCTAGATATAACCTTTCGCTCAATACTAGAATCTAAGATTGAAACATAGCATCTGAGGTTGCATTAATCGAGGATACACGACAGAAGGAATTGTTCTATTTCCAAACTTCACCTTCAACAAGCGTAGATTTATTTCAAAAATTTTTCCGAATCACATGTCTTTCTCGTAAGACCAAGAGAAAAAAAAGAATCAAATCACACCATCTCTGTAATAGGTAAATGCCTCCTTTTCTCCTGAAGTTGTCGGAATTATTTGCAATAAGATATTGGCTACAATTGAAAAGGTCTTATCAATAAAATTTCCATTTATCCGCGATCTAGGCATAGCTAGCAATCCATTTTATAATTCTTCTCATTCCCTCTCGGGGGAAAATGATCCCACAAAGAAAAGAATTGTACAGTACGAAATAACATAAAAATAGATTGATTTGAAAAAAAAAGATTATGGGCTTTTTATTCCAATTGTTCCTTTTTTATAGGAATCAATAAGAAAAGGTCCAACCCGGTTCGATTTCATCCTAATGTAGTAGTATACCAACGAAGCGAACTATTCCGATTTCGTTGAAGTTACAGATTCAAATAACTCGAGAAATTTGTATTGAATTATGATACAAAGAGGAAAAAATCATTCTATGATGAAAATAGAATAACCACCTCTTTTTTATGTTATGTACATAGCAGGTATACAATCCACTATACAAAATGTTTTATCAATCTAGAATAGAGGGGTGAGGGAAGGGGTTTGTTGTTGAGAATTCTAAAGTCGGAAAGAAATTTGAGAATTTGTAAGGTATGGAATCGTAGTCTATATAGAATTATGATAGAAAGGTATCCATTAACCCTAGTCTAAAAAATCTAGACCTATTAATCAGTTGATTCGTTCTAATTCATTGATTTAATGGATTCGAATCGAATTTCTAGTAGGAGTCGTTTTTGCAAACACAAACCCCCTTTTCATTTTCAAAATTACAAATAAAAAAATTTCGTAAAAAAATAATTGTCTTGAGGTCTCGAAAGATCTTTCTTTACTTTGATGAAAAATTTTCTATTTTTATTTATAATATTTTGTAATATATAGTTCAAATATATAGTTAAAATGGATTGGTCATACTTATCCAATCCAATAATCTAGAATGAAATATGAAGAACTCACTATTCACTTGGTTTTTGATTCATAATCATTATGTAGGAGAGATGGCCGAGCGGTTCAAGGCGTAGCATTGGAACTGCTATGTAGGCTTTTGTTTACCGAGGGTTCGAATCCCTCTCTTTCCGC